ATCTAGACGAGTGAATAGATTGACCTTGAAACAACAACGATTAATTACTATTGCTATAAAACAAGCTCGTATTTTATCTTCCTTACCTTTTCTTAATAATGAAAAACTATTTAAAATGAAAAAAAGAACCAAGTCGACCGCTAGAACTAAGGGTAAGGGTAAGGGTAAGGGTAAGGGTCTTAGAACCGGAAAGAAAAAAAAATAGGCTTACTTTTTTTCTTCAATTGAATCAAAATTTTAATCAGAATTCAAACCCATTTTGTTCCAAAAATCCGAGAATCTAGATTTGATTATCGTGTTGTAAAAATAAGAAAAAATCGGGGAAAACCAAAAAATCCCTTTTTTTGAAGGTTTTCATTCATTTTGACTACTTTATCATATTTTAGAATATGAGTTTCTACTTTAGCTTCCCCGGGTTCATTCTCCGGGGAACTTTATTTAAATTATTCCGTTGTAGTTCGTACAATCTACTTCTTTTATGATTTCGTTGGAAATCATATATTCTTCTTAGAAATTAGATAAAAACAATTCTGATGAAAAATAGCTACTTGCGAAAGCGTTTTACGATTAAGAAACGCCCCTCTCTTGTACAGATCGTGTATAAATCTACTATAACTATTAGATACCCACATTTTGCGAATTAACGCGTTTATACGAGTGATCCACAAACAACGAAAATTTCTCTTTTGCCTACCTCTATCCCGATGAGCCGAATACAAAGCTTTTATTTGATATTGAAGACTAGTTCCAGTAAGAGCCCGAGCCCATCCTACTGCAAATGAACGCATTTTTGTTCTACGTCTCCGAGCTATATATCCCCGGCAAGTTCTGGTCATTGAATAAATGAAACTTTGAGGAATAACTAATGGATTTCCTTTCGTTTGGTTATTCTTTTACCCCTCCTTAGTCTATTAATAACAAAACGGATTTTTCCAATGTATAAAATAAAAATTCCAATGGCGTTGGCTACTCTAACCTTCCCGACCACAATTTTTTCCTTTTTTCAAAGTACAGGTAAAATGCCTAGAAAAAAAAGAAATTGTATTCGACTAGGTATCAAAAACATACTAAATATAAAAGTAGTCAATGGATAAATAAATTGTGGGTTCCATCGTTTCTATGGTTACTTCTTAAACGGTGAGGTCTTCTCTATACACCGGAGCCTCTTACTTTATTTTTCTTGGTAACTTGTACAGTTACCGCTCTTTGGCTCTACCAATGAATTATCCAGTAATAGGTCTTTCACAACGAGATCTACCTATACAGTAACGGTATTTAATTATGAAGGTTAGCTGGGTAGCTGACCCTGTTAGTCCGTTCTTGCAAGAGAGAGAGTCTAATCTTTCTGTTTTTTTTTAACATAGGATTTTCCCCGCTTAATGGATAACCATTTAATACCAATGGGGAATTGTTTCTCATCTTAAATTGAGGTGATTGGATTGGCACCAATGGAAACCATAAATTTCCTACACACTAGAGGAATATGCTAGATTTTCTCATTTTTCTATAGTGAATGGGCTTATTCCATTTTATCCTATTTAGTGGTACTGATCATTGAGAATGGAAAAATGGTTTTCTTTCCTTTTTGTCCCATCCCATGATCTAAACGAGTCGCACATACACCCTAATACAACTTCCTTGACGCTGAGGGCATCCCCTAAGAGCAGGGGATTTTCTGACATTTCTGATTGGCTGTCTTGTATTTCTAATAAGTTGTTTAATCGTTGGCATGTTGAATCGTATACATAATAAGATGGTTTAGATCGATCTTAACCGGATGATTATGTCATCATTTTAACGTCAAAGTAGTTGACACACGACTAGAAAATTAAGGAAATTATCAACGGCAAAGAGTCCCTTTAAATGGTAAAACGAGATCGTTTATAAAGGATTTTGTTTGTATTTCAAAAAACGAAAGCGTAGTTTTCGCCGAACGATGAAGTAGTTCTGATAAAAATGGTCGAGTTTTACGTGGATCTTTTCTAGATCTTCTTTCCCCAAACCTGTGATTTGCAGAAGGTTGTCGGGATTTCCGATTGCTATTATAAGATCTTGTAAGGTATATATATTTGCTCTAATGAGGGAAGCATACATTCTCGTAGAGAATCGTAATATTTTAATCCTCAACAAACAATATCTAATGTCTTGGTGGTGTCTAACCATTTCATTTCGTTTAGTTATTCTTTTAACTTTCCTTAGTCTATTATTATTAATAACAAAACGGATTTTTCCAATGTTTAAAATCAAAATTCCAATGGCGTTGGCTACTCTAACCCTTCCAACCACAATTTTTTTTTCAAGGTATGGGTAAAATATCTAGAAACAAAGAAAATATATTCTACTAGTTTTTCTATGATTATAGATATATCAATAAATTATATAAATACCAGAAAAAAAGAGATTTTGTACTCTATCTGTCTATTTTTTATTCCTACGAAATACCAGACGAAATAGAATGATCCTAGAAAGAGATATAATGAAATTTGTGGAGTGGTTTTTCCCTTTTTTAGTTGATTGAATAAACAAGACAATTTCGATTGTATTTCAAAAACGGTAGTTTTCACCGAAGTATTTCTGATTAAAAAGGTGTAGTTTTATGCGGATCTCTTCTAAATCTTCTTTCCCCAAACCTGTGATTTGCAGAAGGGTGTCGGGATTTCCGATTGCTATTATAAGATCTTGTAAGGTATATATATTTTCTCTACTGATGCAAGTATATATTCGAGGAGCCAGTTCTAAGCCCGCAATGCTCAATGCCAGATAGTCAAAGTCAAGTTTTTTCATACTCCAAATTTAATTTTGTTTCCTTTTTTTTACATAATATGATGGTTTAGATCTATCTTAACCGTATGATTATGTCATCATTTTAATATCAAAATAGTTGACACACGACTAGAAAATGAAGGAAATTATCAACGGCAAAGAGTTCCCTAAAATGGTAAAACGGGATCGTTTATAAACAATTTCGATAACAAACCAAGAAAGAGAACATCGAGAACTCTCTAAGAGCGAGCAGGAAAAAAGACACACTTTTGCCGCGTTGATACTTAACCGTAAAAGCGGTTCCTCCATTTTATTTATTCAATTATTCAACCCTATAGTATAGAATTAAGAGCTTTTTTTTATTTTGATTGAAGAGAATTCTTTTTATTTTTACATTTTATATTATTCCATATTCGAATCTGCTTGACTACCAGAAAAAAAACGGATTCAGTATTTGATCTTTTCACTGATATAAAACCATAAAAAAAATAAGAAACAATATATAGTCGATTTTTTTGCACTTAACCCCTTTCGTGGATTCCATTCTTCAAAAAATAATTCGCAGAGAAGAAAGGTATTTTACCTATTTTTTAGTCGAATTTGTAAAATACGATTGTGAGGTATAGAAGAGGGGTTGTATTTATTAAACATGTGTAGATATAGCTATCGATATAGATCCTTCTTCCTACTTATTGTCGTTCTATTCGGGGAAGTGGGGGTCGTGCTCTATCCAAATTTCTATTTATTATTCAATGTCAATTTATTTAATGAAAAATAGAAGCATGATAATTGCTGGAGAATTCTCTATAGACAACATATAGAAAAAAAATACCCCATGTAGATATCTTTGTAACAATTTCTATTTTCGGGTTTACATATACTTATGTTTACATATACTCATAATTGCTGTTATAATTGCAATTCCGAAGGACTTTTTATTTTATTGAAAAGAATCCATATTGATGAGTTCTATATCAATTTGTATTTTCTTATGTCAGTAGGAAAACAAAAATGGAGATTCAAATCCAAGAATCGCTGCTGAATTAACAGTCAGCAGTCAATAGTTAATGGTTCCAATTTTTAGTGAATTTAGGTTTTTGTGACTTAAAATCCACATTTTTTCAATAGAAAAGGGAGGGGAAGTTTTTAGGCATTGTGTGTTTTGAGATACTATACAATCAATCGAAGGAATGAATCAAATCCAATCAAAAAAAAGAAGGATTTCCGTTAGGAAAGGGATTAAGTAAAACTGGATACAAAATGCAAGTACAATAAAAAAAGAAGTTCACTACTTTAACCCAAAAAAGGAAAGATTTCATTTATTTTATATCCTTTTGGCGACATGGCCGAGTGGTAAGGCGGGGGACTGCAAATCCTTTTTCCTCAGTTCAAATCTGGGTGTCGCCTAATCAACAAAAGACTCGAAATCTCCTATTCTGTTCTGCTAATATAACTAGTCCAATTATTCCCCAGCAGAAGAAGAGAAAAAGGACTGTTGATACTTGTTTGATTCTAAGCATTAGGTTTGATGGGGGTTTTTAAAAGGATTGTAAATCCACGAATACTAGATGCAAGGAAAGATTCTAGGGAGAGAAGGGCTGCAATTTATATACAGACTCAGCACAGTCTCTGAATGCTTAGGCATCCAAGCAATATTTGATTGGATGGATAGTTGATTTTTTTTAAGTACAAAAAGAAATTCTTTTCAACAAACCCCTAGTCAAGAAAAGAACATAACCAACTTCCGCCCGACTCTTTCATATAGACAATTGGGAGATCGATCAAATGGGAAATAGAGGTATGGAATAGATAGTGATCTATCTTTTTATGCTTTTTCTTTATATAAATTATTATAAAGGTCGACAAAAAAAAAGAACAGGAATAAATTAGTCTATTCCTACATCTTCGATTAGTAACATTCCTTTGAAATGTCACCTTCTATTTTGATTGTTGTGTTTAATCTTTCCCGATTCGAAATCATATAGGAACAAGAGGTTATTGCTCCCTTATTTCATTATTTATTTCATTATTACTTTCTCTTTCATTTTCACGATTATTTGTATCATCCAACATATATTTTATTAGCGATATTATTTTATAATAACACAAAGATTTTTTATAAATGGGTTTATTGGATTGGTTCATCAAGAGTGTTGGGTCCGAATTCCTTTTTGACTCTGACCCATCAATTCTACTATTATTAGTGAGTAATAATGTAAAAATTATTTAATACTGATCGAAATAGGGGACATAATTCACATGGATATAGTAAGTCTCGCTTGGGCTGCTTTAATGGTAGTCTTTACATTTTCTCTTTCACTCGTAGTATGGGGAAGAAGTGGACTCTAGAAGTACTACTAATTTAATTGAGTTGATGACAAAAACTGTATCAATTGTTTTTTAGATCATTCTGCAAAGCGTTTTTAACGATTTAAAACTAAATAAAAATAGCGTCATTTTGAAATTTCATAGGATTTTAGTGTAATTAATGTATTATATGAATAATACTTTTTCAATCAAAGAGATATTTCAATGATTCCCATGTTTGTATTTTGAAAGGAGATACAGATGATAGGAAATTTATTCCAACAAAATTCTTCCTAAATTTTCTATTTCAACGAATGGGCTCTTCCCAGAAGTATAAATGTACAATGAGGAAGACCGGACCCCTTTTTATTTCTTTCCCTCCTTACTGTTCAAAGAAGAAGTTGTTCTGTTAAGTGTATACACACTTTCTATGAGAAACGATATAGAAATAGTGGTTGTTTAACGAGATAGTATAATAAGATCTTGCCTTGGGAGAGTCGCATATTGTGCATTTCTCACTTGTTTTATTATTTTAAAAATTTGATTTAGACTTTATCGACTCATTTCATCTCATGGTTCAAGCGTTAAAACTCTGTTAAAAATGGATAAGATTTACTATTCTTTTTCGAAATTATTCGAAGAAGCTCCCGTAGAAGCCCTGTCAATGGCTCAATCAATTACTTCTTGGAAATGCTAAACGAAAAAACCACTTTCTTCTTATTATTAAGAAACTTTCCTTGATTGATTATTTCAATAGATATGGAGATTCATCTTGGAAATAATAAGAAATCGAAGAATTAGAAACATAAGAGCAAAAGCCCTCTTTCAATTATTTCAGATTGATCGGAACAAATAGATGTAGAAAAGAAATGGAATTGGGTTCTATGTCCATTCCATATATCGAATAGATATCTGCATATCATATATGCAGATAATATTGGAGAGTGATCCATATTAAACTTTTATTATGGAGTATACACTCTAAAAATACCATAATAGAGAGTATGGTAGAAAGAACGATTCATATATTTCTTTCTACCATACTATCAGATCGCATCGAATACTGCCGATTCGAGTCCGCTCATTTCATTTAAGACACGAAATTGGAATTCTTTTCATTTTCTTTCTTCAATCATTGATAAGAACTCAAAAGTCGCGTTTCATTCAAATTTTTTTAATGAATAGGAATTTTTAATCGTTTTGACTGACAGTTTTTACGTAAATGATAAGTAGAAAAGCTGTAGGAATTAGAATGAACAGTGCAGTAGCAATAAATGCAAGAATATTTACTTCCATAGTCTCAGTGTTTTTTACCTCACAATACAATAACTCGGGATTTAATCCCATAGAGATGATAAAACTTTCGCCTCTAAATTCAATGGATGAATTAACTCTCGATGATATTATTAAATTGGATCAATATTATGAACAATATCAGACCTATCAAATCAATTCATTGTCGAGAATTGAATAGTATACCATAGGAAGATCTTTTATCCAGACCTAATACAAAATAGGATTCCTGATCCAATCAAGAATTCTTTTCTTTATCATTCTGTTCCATTCTTTTTTTTCTATAACCTACCCCGCCCCTTCCTTGTATCATTATCAGATGAAGTATCTTCTGACCATCGTTCGACTTCTATTATTCACAAACCCAAATAAACAATAGAAGTGAGTGAAAGGGAAAAAGAAAGAAGTTAAGTTCTAAACTACGTTTTTTAATGATATAATTTTCTTGGAATACAAAGAATTGTGATAAAGATGAGTCTCGGTAGAAAGCATCTAATATTCCATCAATTTTTGGGTTTCGATGAAACTCGTAAAATAAATGGAAAATAGGAAGGAAAAAATTCTGCATTCCCTCACTAAGAGGGGTGAAGTCCTTGGTTGATCTTTAGCTTTCTTTTATTTTTCTTCCTTAGATTATTAGTACTAGGACAGATATATTAAAAGCTCAGTATGCAATTTGAATGAAATTTTTTTTTTTCAAATTCAAATTAGTAATTGAGGTTACACAAAATCAGAGCCAGAAAAGAAGATAGTTGAATCTAGAAAAGAAAAGTAGTCCAGGGGGGAGATTTCGATTAAATCCATTTTGGGCTGTACAATAAACGAATTCTATTTGTGTATGTGCTCCCGGGAAATATAGGGTACTCTATTCCATATTCTGTTCCCTGGATCGGGAGCAATCGAAAAATCAGACCCAGTATCTCTATCTCTTGGAATACTGAATATAATGCTACCAAGAATTGTATTAATCCACGTATGTCTTTCTCCCATCAATCGGTTTTTAGTTGAAGTAATGAAAATTTTCATCTATTTGTTTGATGAGAAATGGGAAAGAAAAAAAAGATCTCCTTTGGGAATGAAATCTGGCTCTGTCCTCTGTACCAGCTTTCATAGAAAAGAGGGAGTTGAATTGATGTA